AACCTTTAGTATTTTTTATTGTAACAAGTGGGCGATGGGGAAAAAAAGAATCCCCATCCCGGAAATTAAAAAAAGGTGAAACCCTTTAATATTATATTGTAATATTGTCTTTATTTTTTTTCTAAAAAAAAAAAGGATCTTTTATTTTAGAATTTAGTCGACAAAATCGATCGGTTCAAAACATTAGGGAATGGAAATCATTCCTTTTATATTCATTACTTATATATTATAACATAAATTAGTATATTCTAAAATAAATTAGCTTTTCGAGTTAGGCTTATTCAGATTATTCTAATGTTTTGTTATTTATTTGTTTTGTTGTACAAAAAAACTTTTAGAATTCCCTGTAGAAAGAGATTTCGATAACGAAAAAGCTTTCAACGCTGCCCAATATCCCTTCTTTTTCCAAATATTTTTACGAATACGCTTTTTTGATATAGAAGTACGTTTTTTTGGAACTGCCATTCAAAAATGAAAAAGGTTATTCAGTGCTTTGGATGTGAAAGACATCTATTGTTCAAAATGAATCGTTCGTTCCTATTCCTTATCTGTCTATTTATTTACTTATCTATTTATATTATATTTAGATTATCTATTTATATTTATTTTATTCTTTAGATTATATATACTATCTTCAAAACAAAAAAATAAAAATAGATATGTAAAAATAACATAAAATATTACTGGAACAAAAAAAACATAAAAGAAAAGCAATATGATATAGTATAGGATTTTTTTTCTATTCCATTACAATATCCGGAAGAAATAATAATTTTTATTTATTGGTACTTTTTATATCCCCATTCAAATCTCTAGAAGACACTATGCCATATAATATAAATATAAGTCGAATTGGTTGAAGTTGATAAAAAAAAATACAAATTTTTTTTTTCTGTTTACATCCATCCCTATCTATGTTTGTCGTGCTACGTTTCTATTTATACAGGAAAAAGACATCGAAAAGTTTAAGAACCCAACCTTTACCTTTTACTTTACTTACCTAATTAAAAGAAAAACTTTAATTTTTTTCTATTAATAGGTCAAACTCGAAGAGAGAATATACCTAATTAAAATTTTAAAATTCGAGTGAGACCTGTAGTTTAGTTATAGTTAATCGATATATTATTTTGTAAAAAAAAAAATTATGAATTTCTTCATATGTAAAGAAAAATGTCAGATATCATAGTCTTTCTTACAAACATAAGTGCCTTTTATTGTAATGGAAGACAATCAATTAGGTCCACAATGAACTAGTTAATGATTCCGAATAAACAAACTAAAATAACTAGTTTTTTTGGGGGGTAAAGTTTTTGTCCATCCTATGATTATGATTCATATCAAGTACTTTTTTGTAGTGTAAATCTCTATTTTATTTTTGATGTATGTATGTATAGAAATTTTTGTAATACGTAATAATAATTGAATTTTTATGTATCTTCATAAGAATCTTGTTTAATAAATAAAAGTAATTTTTTATTTTTCACTAGTAACTTAGTCATATCATTTAACCACTTCTAATTTCTGGATTTGAATATTTTTTTGAAGTATTTGGGAAAGATTCACACTAATTCCGAATAGAAAAAAATTCCATTTAAGTTTGAAATCTCTTGATTTTTTTATTGCCCCCTTTGAAAAGAAATAAGAACCGGTGAATCAGAAATAATTAATTAAGAATAAAATAAAAAGGTTTTTTTTTATGGAACATACATATCAGTATTCATGGATCATACCTTTCATTCCACTTCCAGTTCCTATTTTACTAGGAGTGGGACTTCTACTTTTTCCGACGGCAACAAAAAATCTTCGCCGTCTGTGGGCTTTTCTTAGTATTTTTTTGTTAAGTATAGTTATGGTCTTTTCGGTCGATCTATCTATTCAACAAATAACAAGAAGTTCCGCCCATCAATATGTATGGTCTTGGACTATAAATAATGAAATTTCTTTCGAGTTCGGCCACTTTATTGATCCACTTACTTCTATTATGTCAATATTAATCACTACTGTTGGAATTTTGGTTCTTATTTATAGTGACAATTATATGTCTCATGATCAAGGGTATTTGAGATTCTTTGCTTATATGAGTTTTTTCAATACTTCAATGTTGGGATTAGTTACTAGTTCTAATTTGATACAAGTTTATATTTTTTGGGAATTAGTTGGAATGTGTTCTTATTTATTAATAGGTTTTTGGTTCACACGACCTATTGCAGCGAATGCTTGTCAAAAAGCCTTTGTAACTAATCGTGTAGGGGATTTTGGTTTATTATTAGGAATCTTAGGTCTTTATTGGATAACGGGTAGTTTCGAATTTCAGGATTTGTTCGAAATATTTAATAACTTTATTTATAATAATAAGGTTCATTTTTTATTCGTTACTTTGTGTGCTTTTCTATTATTTGCAGGCCCAATTGCTAAATCCGCGCAATTCCCCCTTCATGTATGGTTACCTGATGCTATGGAGGGACCTACTCCTATTTCTGCTCTTATACATGCTGCTACT